AGGAACATAGGAGTTTGTCGCTAGGTATTTGACCAAATAGGATTGTCCAGTTCCTATAGAACCTATCACTAAAATACCCCTAGAAGGGGATAGGGCTAAGCGGAGCGAAAAGGGTTTTCCATGAGATGGGAAATGAGAACTATTAGCCCCACACGAGGTTTGTGAATAAGTGATTGTCTGATAATGAGCAAGGAATATCCGTCTTTCTGCTAAACAGGATCTATTGAACTCATAATTCATTAGATACTTTTTATGAATGTCAACTAAGTATCGTAAGTAAATGGATCCCGGTTGTTCAATCATTTGATAACCAGAGTCATTCTTTGATAAACGATCACTATGAGTCAGACTCAATAGAATTTGATCAATCCTTTTTTCCGTCGTTAAGGTGGAGAACTGAACCAAGAATTCTCTTTCTTCATCATCAATCGAATCACTGTTCGCGACCCAGGATTCTATTTTATCATCAATCCAATCACCGTTCACGTTTTTTCTTTTTCTTATCAATGAATAGATCTCTTTACTTGTACGACTTAGATGTCTCGTATTTCTCGAAAAAGTGATTCGATTGATGGGATTTGGTATGATACTGATGAGATCGATGAGATTGATATTCAAATATTTCTTCTTAGAACGTATTGATTTGACCCCATAAGCGGGACCACCACCCAATAGCATGTTGCCGCCAGAAGCAGAATCCCGTATTTCTTCCAGAGAATCTCCTAATTGTTCCAGAGCAACTAGAAAGAGATTCTTTAACCAGAAAGAATTCAGTTCAGATGTAGGATACCTATCCAGAAGTTTTCGCAACTCAATCATGTATGATGGAATCATCAAAGATTTGATCTTTTCTAACTCTGTCTGTAACTCACTAGAGGCTCGGAAAACAAAGAGAAGATGTGTACGAACGAGATATCCAGCAACAAGAAGAAGGAAAAGAATTGAATAGAGGAACTCCCAAGCATTTGGTGATCTCAGATGTGTCCATATCAATGGAATGGGTGACTCATTATTTCGATGAATCATTTCTTCGGACAGAAGAAGATTCTGTAAACACTTACTCGAACTCTCACTTATCAGATTCCGTTGTGGAAGAATCGACCACCACTTTTTCTGAGGAATTGGCCATGATATATCTGATCCATGCATAATATCATGAAAAACGGACACAAAATTTTGACTGCCACTTAGGGAATATTGAAAGGGAATATTCAATATCAAATAAATATTGTTTTTTAAGGTGAAATAAAGATATTTACACCCCGTCCAAGTAAGGAACCATGGCATATAGGTTTGGAACAAATTCCATTTTGAGAGATTTGAAAAAGCACTATCTCGTTGAAGGGTTCTACCTACTTCCCCCTTCTCAACGTTTTTCTTTAGACAAAGACTCAGTTCTTTCCTCTTTCCGGACGGCACATATTTCTCAAAACATGGAGTGTGAATCAAACCCATGTTTGAATTGAAACGGAGATAGTGATGCAAGTTTTTTCCTTCTGAATCAGATAGATTCATATCTGAAAGAAGCTGACAATAAGTTCTTTCAAAATTGACTATTTGTTCCTCTCTTACAGGTGTTCCAGAAATGTCTGCAATCGAGTAAATAGGAACGGATGGATCGGATCGAATTGAAAAATGGAAAGATTTGTACAAGTTATACGTTTCGTTACCACTTTGTGGAACATTGTTAGGTATGAATATGCCAGATACCTGTGACTCAATTGGTGAAATAGTCTCTCTCTCTCCCAAAACATGTTTTTTTTTACCGAAACACAAAGAAAATATTTTGTTGCGAATACACAAGATATTGGGAAATTGTGCATATGTAAAATCATAATTATGGATACGGGTCTTTTCCCCATAAAAATGGAATCCTTTGTTACAATAGAACCAGAAGCGATGGGGATGATTCAAGAATTGAAGTCTATTTGCTCTATAAAAAGAAGATATCAATGAACTTTTCTGAGGATTCAACCAATTGTTTCGATCGTGGGATATCAGTGATAAATAGGAATCCGTGTTCTCAAAGGATTTCCTGCGATTTTTTCTAGTACGGAATGAGTCAATCATGCACTTTTGTATCTTGTTGAACAAAAAAGGTAATATTGTTCTTGTATTGATTAAAAATTTCGATCTTTGGGAAGTATCATGATCATACAATAAGAAGGGTTTCAATTTATTCAAATAAACGATTTGAACACCTATTGATTCTAACAACTGATTGCCGGGTTGATCATTCAGACCTTTCAATTCATAGATGCGGATTTCGGCCCTATGAATGGAGATATTCCCGAGACTCACAACGAAAAAAGAAAGTGACTTAGATAAAAAGAGAAGCGGCTTGGACAAAAGGAGAAGTGACTTGGACAAAAAGAAACGAAGTGACTTGGACAAATCTTGTTTGTCGATAACCTCGGACCAATCAATCGAATATTGATTAATACGTAATCGATCGAACATTACTTGAAAACGGTGTTTCTGCTCAGAAACGAAATGCTCCAAATGTTCCTGGAAATTCTTGCTTCCATTGGAGCATTTGTATCTATATACATTAGTATCCATATTCGTGGATCTCTCGGTTCGAGAAATAAGAGGATCGAACCACTTCTTCTTAATCTTTTTCAAATTGGATAAATGTTGGTTGATCTTATCTATTATTATAGTTAGATGATTCAGAATATCATTTCCTATTGGGTGCTTTTGAATTCCATATGCGAAGTTGCAATCGGGTCGATTCATTAAAAAGAATCGATTCAATACATTTCTTATGTACCCATAGGTACTATATTGGATTTGAATCTGATTTCGGATCAATCTATATTGATGGACCGCCTCCATTATGTTGTTGTGAGCAAATACCGCTATTTTTGGTTTTGGATCTTCCAAATCATTCCCGCAGGAGATCCGGACCGATTTTTTTTTTATCTTTCGATAAAAAGATTCATTCTCTTCATAAAAAATAGAAGATAGAGCCAATAAAGATTTCTTTTTCGATTCATCCCCGGAGTTGAATACCTCATTCAATAATTTTCCGTAGGAATCAATAGACAAGCCAAATTCCTTATTATGATAGGCTAAACCCGGCTCGGTTATTGATAGAGTGAATAGATCTGCCATTTCTTGAAATGTCTCTTCTAATTCAAACTCGTGGTGCAACCTGTATCCCCTTTTGTTCCGATCATGGAATAGATGAAATAAATCAAAAAATGCATTTTCGTTCAAGAATGAAATCTTATTGGAACTGTCCATATCCGGTTCATCCTTCGGAACCATATCCCATCCCGGATCTGCTGCAATCGAATGAACTGAGGAGGTATTTTGTAAATACGTAATTATCTTGAATATATCAACTATTTCTTTATTTTCCGATCGCCTCGAAGGGACAAAAGAAACACCTTGTTCTTTCTTCAACAATTTCTGATCTATAGTCGACCTCTCGGTAGGATTCAAACCCAGATGAAGTTCTGACCATCTATCAGAGAAAAAAGAACGAATTGATCTTGTAGGATTCCCAAGAAATTCTTCTATTTCTTCTGGAAGCAGATGATTATTCATCTGCTTCTCACGTTCCGGGAATAGCCGAGCCGTTGAGGAATATCCGGAAAGGTATTTTGAGAATCTATCTGATTTTATCTCTGTTCGTTCCGTTTGAAGAAAGGAAGTATCTAAAAGAATTGATCTTTCTTTTAGTTGCTGAATCTCCGTTTGATTGATCAATGTGTGATATTCCAAACCCTCATTACTAATGGAATTGAAAGGATCTATGGATTGATCAGAAAATCCTTTCGATTGGCTAGAATCCGTTACTTGAAAGAAAATGGATCTTATGGAATCATATTGAATATTTGACGATACGTTCCGTACCTTGCTAAAAACCCGATTCCTGTTTACCAACCACGCATTGTCTAACCAAATCAAATTCTCTCTCGAGACGTTCCTCAAAAAATCCGATTTGTGCCGATTCTTCCCCCCAATAACGAAGAGATCTTGGCGGAATTGCCACATATGAAATTGAGCGCAATTTTGCAAAAAAATACCCCCCTTGTTTCTCGAGAGGAGAAGGGAAACATGTTCAATCTCGTTTGATTGAATAGTCGCCTCAGCTCCTTGTTGTTTGAAGAACCCCCCCTCATCAATTGGTCTTTTTTCACGAAAAGCAGGCATGAGATAACAAATCAAATGTTTCACTAAAATTTCGAATAGCTGTCCCGAATTCAAGTTGATTATATTTCGCTTCTTACTCGGAGAAAGGCGATCAAAGAATTTCCAATCATGGTCCTTGCGGATCGGATCATTCGTATAGGATACAAAAAAAAACTCCAGATATTTTATATCTTTCTCTTTGAATGAGATCTCAATTCCAGCTGCAATTTCATTCGATATCTTACGGCTGGAATTCCTCTTTTTTACGATCGCATTCCTCCATCGCCGCGAACCCCAGTTAGATTCCGACATGATACACTTTTTAGTTATTGGAAGAACCCAAGTACTTTCTTTCGGATCCATGAAACAACTCTCATAGATCTTTTTCCCTTTTGGAAGATACAGGAGCGAAACAATCAACCTATTGAGATTGGAAGACCAAAAGGATTCTTTCAATGTATAATTGGGGGGTCCAATGGAACGCAGAGGTTTAGGAAGAAGCCCCATCAAATAGATATTTTTTCTTTCGACCCTATTTCGATTGTATATCAGGACCGCTACTACAAGTACAAGCAGTACTACACCTTTGATCGTGCAATGTCGACGAATTGAACCCTGTGAATCACGTGAAATTAGGACACTCAAAGTTCGGGAATCAAAAAGTTTTATAAAGCGCTCTTGGTGGAAAAAAAAGGAAGTGAAAGATTTCACCGAATCGGGTTGGATCCATGAATCCAAGAAATCGTGAGAATTCTTGATTTCTCTCAATTCGAAGATCCAGGATTTGAATTGATGTCCTCTCATTTCATTGATTCCTCCTAAAGAATCCAAAAGAATCTAAGTGAATTGAATTTGGGTCACTTGCGATGTACAATGACCCCAGTGAAGCATCCATGGCTGAATGGTTAAAGCGCCCAACTCATAATTGGCGAATTCGTAGGTTCAATTCCTGCTGGATGCAGGCCAACGGGGACATTCAATAAGGCTAGTTCCACTGGCTCCGTATCAATGGAATCTCATCATCCATACATAACGAATTGGTATGGTATATTCATACCAACCATAACATATGAAGAGTAAGAACTAGAATTCTTATCGATACTGGAACTCGTGGGGAAGAAAGTAGATTTATGGATGGAATCAAATATGTAGTCTTTACAGAAAAAAGTATTCGGTTATTGGGGAACAATCAATATACTTCTAATGTCGAATCAGGATCAACTAGGACAGAAATAAAGCATTGGGTCGAACTCTTCTTTGGCGTCAAAGTAATAAATAGTCATCAACTACCCGGGAAAGGGTAGAAGAATGGGACCCATTATGGGACATACAATGCATTACAAACGTATGATCATTACGCTTCAACCGGGTTATTCTATTTTACCTCTTATAGAGAAGAGAAAATAATTTAAGTAAAAAAAAAAAAGAAAAAAAAATACTAAATAACACGGCGATACATTTATACAAAACTTCTACCCCGAGCATACGCAAAGGATCCGTAGACAGTCAAGTGAAATCCAATCCGCGAAATAATTTGATCTATGGACAGCATCGCTGTGGTAAAGGTCGTAATTCCAGGGGAATCATTACCGCAGGGCATAGAGGAGGAGGCCATAAGCGTCTATACCGTAAAATAGATTTTCGACGGAATGAAAAAGACATATCTGCTAGGATCGTAACCATAGAATATGACCCTAATCGAAATGCATACATTTGTCTCATACACTATGGAGATGGTGAGAAAAGATATATTTTACATCCCAGAGGGGCTATAATTGGAGATACCATTGTTTCCGGTACAGAAGTTCCTATATCAATGGGAAATGCCCTACCTTTGAGTGCGGTTTGAACTATGGATTTACGTAATTGGAAGTAACCAATTAGGTTTACGACGAAACCTAGAAATTGATCACTGATCCAATTTGAGTACCTCTACGGGATAGACCTCAACAGAAAACTGAAGAGTAACGGCAGCAAGTGATTGAGTTCAGTAGTTCCTCATATAAAATTATTGACACTCCAGATATGGTAATATGGAGAAGACAAACTTGTTTGAAGCACGGACAGAAGCGGAAGCGACCCTTGTTTCAAAGAGAAGAGGATGGGTTATTCACATTTCATTTGATGGTCAGAGGTGAATTGAAAGCTAAGTGGTGGTAATTCTAAAAATTCCCCCGGGGAAAAATAGAGATGTCTCCTACGTTACCCGTAATATGTGGAAGTAGCGACGTAATTTCATAGAGTCATTCGGTCTGAATGCTACATGAAGAACATAAGCCAGATGACGAAACGGAGAGACCTAGGATGTATAAGATCATAACATGAGTGATTTGGCAGATTTGTATTCCTATATATCCACTCATGTGGTACTTCATCACACGATTCATATAAAATCCATCTGTCTAGATATCATCATATAATATATATATATACATCCGGAAAGCCGTATGCTTTGGAAGAAGCTTGTACGGTTTGGGAAGGGGTTTTTATTGATCAAAAAGAAAAATCTACTTCAACCCATATGCCCTTAGGCACGGCCGTACATAACATAGAAATCACACTTGGAAAGGGTGGACAATTAACTAGAGCAGCAGGTGCTGTAGCGAAACTGATTGCAAAAGAGGGTAAATCGGTCACATTAAGATTTCCATCTGGGGAGGTCCGTTTGATATCCAAAAACTGCTCAGCAACAGTCGGACAAGTGGGTAATGTTGGGGCGAACCAGAAAAGTTTGGGTAGAGCCGGATCTAAGTGTTGGCTAGGTAGGCGTCCTGTAGTAAGAGGGGTAGTTATGAACCCTGTAGACCATCCCCACGGGGGTGGTGAAGGGAGGGCCCCGATTGGTAGAAAAAAACCCACAACCCCTTGGGGTTATCCTGCGCTTGGAAGAAGAAGTAGGAAAAGGAATAAATATAGTAATAGTTTTATTATTCGTCGCCGTAAATAGGAATATTCAAAATCAAATAAATATTGTTTTTTACTCGTCTTTTCAAAAAAAAAGGGGGGGGGATAATAGGCCGTGACACGTTCACTAAAAAAAAATCCTTTTGTAGCTAATCATTTATTGGAAAAAATAAAGAAGCTTAACATGAGAGAGGAAAAAGAGATAATAGTAACTTGGTCCCGGGCATCTACCATTATACCCACAATGATCGGCAATACAATTGCCATTCATAATGGAAAGGCGCATTTACCTATTTATATAACGGATCGTATGGTGGGTCAAAAATTAGGAGAATTTGCACCTACTCTTACTTTCCAGGGACACGCGAGAAACGATACTAGATCTCTCCGTTAATAAAATAAAGTGAAATAGGTGCTCATCGTTCATTGGCGGGAGGCGAACCTTATCTTATGTCAAAGTGGAGAAAGTGGAAGAAGACCTTGAAAAAGCAGAAGATGAAGAGGAGCTCGAGTACACAAGTACAAGCTTTAGCTCAACGTATATGTATGTCTGCTCACAAAGCACGAAGAGTCATTGATCAGATTCGTGGGCATTCCTATGAGAAAACACTTATGTTACTGGAACTCATGCCTTATCGAGCATTTTATCCCATTTTTAAACTGGTTTATTCTGCAGCAGCAAATGCTAGTCACAATAAAAGTTTCAACGAAGCTGATTCAGTCATTAGTAAAGCCGAAGTCAATGGGGGTACTATCGTGAAAAAGTTAAAACCCAGGGCTAGAGGACGTAGTTATCCGATAGAAAGACCCGCCTGTCATATAATTATTGTATTGAAGGATAGCTCTAAAAAGAAAACAGATCAGGATATATTTTTAGAAACAAAAAATGTATGGAGAGATCCTATAATAGAAAGATATATAGAGAAGGAGAGAGAGAGAGAAAAAAAAAGATGGGTCAAAAAATAAATCCACTCGGTTTCCGCCTTGGCGAAAACCAAAGTCATCGTTCCCTTTGGTTCGCACAACCAAAAAGTTATTACATAGGTCTCCAGGAAGATGAAAAAATACGGGATTGTATCAAGATATATGTACAAAAAAATATAAGAGTATCTTCAAGTTTCGAAGGAATTGGAATTGCACATATAGAGATTCAAAAAAAAATGGACTTGATCCAGGTCATAATCTATATTGGATTCCCAAATTTGTTAATAGAAGGCCAAACACGAGGAATCGAAGAATTGCAGATCAATGTACAAAAGGGGCTTCATTCTGTGAATCGGAGACTTAACATTGCTATTACAAGAGTTGCAAAACCTTATGGACAACCTAATATTCTTGCAGAATATATAGCTCTACAATTAAAGAATAGGGTTTCGTTTCGAAAGGCAATGAAAAAAGCTATTGAATTAACTGAACAAGCAGACACAAAAGGAATTCAAGTGGAAATTGCAGGGCGTATCGACGGAAAAGAAATTGCACGTGTCGAATGGATCAGAGAAGGTAGGGTTCCCCTCCAAACCATTCGAGCTAAAATTGATCATTGTTCCTATACAGTTCGAACTGCCTATGGGGCATTGGGCATCAAAATTTGGATATTTGTAGACGAGCAATAATGGACCCTTCCTTTGCTTGCCATTCTATTCAGTGATAGAACAAAAACTACAAACTATTCCTTTTCACTTCAAAAAAAAAAAAATGAAAAATGAGCAATTCTAATTCTATAAGGTTGAATAAAAATTCGATTGACCTTTTGGTGGAACTGCTATGCTTAGTGTGTGACTCGTTGGTTTTTTATTGAAAGTTGGGATTCAAAAAACAGACCAGCCCCTAACTAATAACTATAAGAACTAGTAACCAACTCATTGCTTTGTATTATCGAGATCCAAGGAAGCAGTCGCCATATGATGTATCGATCATATAGTTGTAGCAACTGAAATCTTTTTTTTTCCATAAAGGAAAAATCCATTTATAGGTTGGAAAGAAAAATAGAGGGATGTGGGTAACTGGAAGGGCGAGAGAAAGAGAGAAGGAGAATCTCCATGATATATGATTCCAATATGTATGGTCTATCAATCACATCATATCATAAAAGGCAGTGTGATAAAGCATCAATACCGATTCGTCCATAATTAGATGAATACGGTTCATAAGAAAAATACAAATAATAAAGAGCCCCGAGTCAATATAGACTGAGGAGATTGGCTCGGGAACGAATTTAATTAGGAGCTCCATTGCATAGTTCAGGCCTAGCCATTAATGGAAAAGCTATGGGAACGACGAAACCTGTGACTGCGGAAGATTCTATTGAAAACGAATCCTAATGATTCATTGGGTGGGATGGCGGAATCAACCAGGAACCAATTAATTTCTTCTGATAGGTCATGGGTTCACCCTACGAATGAAGCAAATATGGAAAGAGTCAATATTCGCCCGCGAAACCATTATTGGATTGCAGTATTTTGACAGATTCGGTAAAGGTCAAGGATTCATTTTCAAAAGAAAGGCATTATCCCATATAAATAAAATAGAAATATCCGTCTAGCCATATATACTATATACTATACGGATTCCCGTGTGACAGATTAAATATCAATAAATTCCATGATTCAGTGTATTATTCATTCAATAAATACATATACGTAATCTTATTGAATCGTTTCATTCGCGAGGAGCTGGATGAGAAGAAACTCTCATGTCCGGTTCTGCAGTAGAGATGGGATTGAGAAACAACCATCAACTATAACCCCAAAAGAACCAGATTCCGTAAACAACATAGAGGAAGAATGAAGGGAATATCTTATCGAGGCAATCATATTTGTTTCGGCAGATACGCTCTTCAGGCACTTGAACCCGCTTGGATCACATCTAGACAAATAGAAGCAGGACGACGAGCAATGACACGATATGCACGCCGGGGTGGAAAAATATGGGTACGTATATTTCCCGACAAACCCGTTACAGTAAGACCTACCGAAACACGTATGGGTTCGGGGAAAGGATCTCCCGAATATTGGGTATCTGTCGTTAAACCTGGTCGAATACTTTATGAAATGGGCGGAGTATCAGAAACTGTAGCCAGAGCAGCTATTTCAATAGCTGCGTGCAAAATGCCTATACGAACTCAATTCATTATCGCGTGATAGGTATGTGAAGGGTATTTGTGATGAAAAATACAATCGCAGATTTTTGGATTTCTGGGCAGACAATATTTCTCTCTTTTTCCTTTGCCTTTTGCATTGAAAGAGCAGATTCAAAAAAAAAAAAATGATATGATTCAACCTCAGACCCATTTGAATGTAGCGGACAACAGCGGGGCTCGAGAATTGATGTGTATTCGAATCATAGGAGCTAGTAATCAACGATATGCTCATATTGGTGACGTTATTGTTGCTGTAATCAAAGAAGCAGTGCCCAATATGCCTCTCGAAAGATCAGAAGTGATCAGAGCTGTAATTGTACGTACATGTAAAGAACTCAAACGCGACAACGGTATGATAATACGATATGATGACAATGCAGCAGTTGTCATTGATCAAGAAGGAAATCCAAAAGGAACTCGAGTTTTTGGAGCGATCGCGCGGGAATTGAGACAGTTGAATTTCACTAAAATAGTCTCATTAGCTCCTGAAGTCTTATAAATACTAGTAAATGAGACCGTGATAGAGTATAGTCAGGTCTCTGAAATAGATCACGTTAGTAGATTGTGTCTCACGCATATACCTTTAATAATTCATAAATAAATAAGAAAAAATGAAAAAAAAAAGGAACATGTTGATTATATCAAAACTGGAAGGCACCCATAATTTTAGTTCGTCATGGGTAGGGACACTATTGCCGATATAATAACTTCTATAAGAAATGCTAACATGGATAAAAAAGGAACGGTTCGAATAGCATCTACTAATATCGCCGAAAACATTGTTAAAATACTTCTACAAGAAGGGTTTATTGAAAATGTTAGGAAACATAGGGAAAACAACAAATATTTCTTGGTTTCAACCCTGCGACATAGAAGGAATAGGAAAGGAACATATAGAAATATTTTAAAGCGTATCAGTCGTCCCGGTCTACGAATCTATTCCAACCATCAACGAATTCCTAGGATTTTAGGTGGAATGGGGGTCGTAATTCTTTCTACTTCTCGAGGTATAATGACAGATCGAGAAGCTCGACTAGAAAGAATTGGGGGAGAAATTTTGTATTATATCTGGTGATCCTTCTGGTATCCGAATTTGATCCGTAACTTGCTATTTGGGAAAAAGAGAGGAAAGACGAATTGTCTACTATTACTCCTCCTCCATTAGTTGATACTTCAAGGGGGTTACCTGGAATGAAAGAACAAAAATTGATTCACGAAGGTTTAATTACTGAATCACTTCCCAACGGTATGTTCCGAGTTCGTTTAGACAATGAAGATCTAATTCTAGGTTATGTTTCGGGGAGGATCCGACGGAGTTTTATCCGGATACTACCAGGAGATAGAGTCAAAATCGAAGTAAGTCGTTATGATTCAACTAGGGGACGTATAATTTATAGACTTCGCAACAAAGAGTCGAATGATTAGGTGGCTTTTTATTTGAATTTAAACATTCCTTTCATGGGAATACAATTCTAGGTTCAAAATTTCAAGAGACTTATTTTCTTCCAAGGAGTATATTTGGAATTAAGGAATAACAAATATGAAAATAAGGGCTTCCATTCGTAAAATTTGTGAAAAATGTCGACTGATCCGTAGGCGGGGACGAATTATAGTAATTTGTTCCAATCCGAAACATAAACAGAGACAGGGGTAATCTTTCTAACAAGGGACTTTCTAAACGGTCCGATGTACAAATAAAGGATCTTTTTTGACATGAAATGGATATATCCGTATATCTCTGACTCATATTTATGAGATGATAAAATATGACAAAAGCTATACCAAGAATTGGTTCACGTAAGAATGGACGTAGAATACAAAAAGGAGTTATTCATGTTCAAGCGAGTTTCAACAATACCATTGTGACTGTTACAGATGTAATAGGTCGGGTGGTTTCTTGGTCCTCCGCTGGTACTTGTGGATTCAGAGGCACAAGAAGGGGGACACCATTTGCTGCTCAAACCGCAGCAGGAAATGCTATTCGTACGGCAGTGGATCAGGGTCTGCAACGAGCAGAAGTCATGATAAAAGGCCCTGGTCTCGGAAGAGATGCAGCATTACGAGCCATTCGTAGAAGTGGTATACTATTAAGTTTCGTACGTGACGTAACCCCTATGCCACATAATGGATGTAGGCCTCCTAAAAAAAGACGTGTGTAGAAATCAAAATTGAATGGATTGCAATAGAAATAAATGATTCAATGATCTGATCAAACAATAATATTAGTATGGTTCGAGAAGAAGTAGCAGTATCCACTCGAACACTACAGTGGAAGTGTGTTGAATCAAGAACAGACAGTAAGCGTCTTTATTAT